TTCATGCCTACTATAACTAGTTATTTCGGTTTTTTACTAGCGGCTTTAACTATAACCTCAGCTTTATTTATTGGTCTGAGTAAGATACGACTTATTTGAAAATTAATTGAATGAACGAACAATTCATAAAAACAAAGCTTTCTGTCCTATTCCATATATTCTATAATATTCTATAGTTCCTTACCGTGTTAATTATCAATTATTAATTATTGATATTCATGGGCAATAGAGATTAATATTTAGGGATAGATATTACCTTTCTTTTTCTCCTTTCAAATAAATTGAAATGATTGAAGTTTTTCTATTTGGAATCGTCTTAGGTCTAATTCCTATTACTTTGGCTGGATTATTCGTAACCGCATATTTACAATACAGACGTGGTGATCAGTTGGACCTTTGATTAATTACCATCTCTTTTTTTGACTGACCCCTTTCTTTAATTCTTTAATTTTATAATAATTTTCTAATTAAAATTTAATCCAAGGAGGTCAAATTCGAATTGCTGTTCAATTTTTTTTTTTTCAGTTCGGTGTAATTTTCGACCTAATAAGAGCGGAATCGCGCTCTGTAGGATTTGAACCTACGACATTGGGTTTTGGAGACCCACGTTCTACCGAACTGAACTAAGAGCGCTTTCTTATCATAATAAATAAGACTGTAAAAAAGAGGATTCTTTTATTTTATAACCCCAATACATCGCGCACACCTATACTATCATATATCATATATAATATGAGAAAATGATAGATTATGTATGCTTAATTTTAATCAATCTAAAACTACTCCCTCGTTACTGCTCAAAGGAGAAGTAATAGGTAGGGATGACAGGATTTGAACCCGTGACATTTTGTACCCAAAACAAACGCGCTACCAAGCTGCGCTACATCCCTTTCAATTGGCCTACAATGTCATTGTAGAGAATCCCTGTCTTGTTTTCCACACCCTTATTTCATCTATTGATATACAAAAATTATCTTTCCGTTTCCTCTTTTTGGTCTCATATCATATAACAACCATATAATGAATAGTAAATGAATATTTTTGGCGGGAATTCTCAGGCGGAAAGGGACCTATTTTGCTGTTTTAAGAAATGGAAAATCTTATCTATCGAATCATTGTACATTTAAATTTGAACTTTGAATTAGGAATTCCGGGTACAAATATACAAATACAAGTGGTCTTTAACCACACATACATGTGATTATATATGTATTACCTTAATGTAATACGATAAAGAAGGAGGATTTTAAATGCGAGATCTAAAAACATATCTTTCCGTAGCACCGGTACTAAGTACTCTCTGGTTCGGTTCTTTAGCGGGTTTATTGATAGAGATCAATCGTTTCTTCCCGGATGCGTTAACATTCCCTTTTTTTTAATTCTAGTTATTGCCACGGGACGGGGCGAAAAAGATTAGATCGAGATACAATCAAATATCTGTGACTACTCTCTCGCCCCCCTTTATTTTTATTTTAGTTTTTTTTAGAATTAGATAAAATAAATAAGGAAGGTAGAACGAAAAAAGTGGATTCAACCTCGCCGAAATTCGGGTTCAAGCTCCAATTAAATACTAGTAGAGCGAAAAGAGAAATGTGGCTGGAACAACAGTATCCTACAAGATACTTAAAGAAAATACTGTACTGTTATTTGATTCTAAATAGAGTTAGAAATCGTTGTATTACTTATTCTTATTATTTACTATTACTATAAATCTATATTGATTTACTATATTGATTGCAACGAAATCTTTCAAGATTTGGTTTTGAGTTAGCAACTTTTATTTATTTTTTTTTTCATTCCTTTCTTCTTCGCTTTTGATCGGAAAATAGAAAAGTTGGGTGAATTAAAAACTCAAAGGAGGTTCATGGCCAAGAGTAAAGATGTCCGAGTAACGATTATTTTGGAATGTACCAGTTGTGTTCGAAACGGCGTTAATGTTAATAAGGAATCAACGGGCATTTCCAGGTATATTACTCAAAAAAATCGACACAATACGCCTAGTCGATTGGAGTTGAAGAAATTCTGTCCCTATTGTTACAAACATACAATTCACGGGGAGATAAAAAAATAAACCTGCTCGTATATGTCACCCCTTCCCGAGAATATGAAAATATGACAGAAAATTATGACATTAGGTTATAATATATTAAGTAACTAATTATCTAATTAGTTATAGATATAACGCATATTTTATTTATATGCATATTATATATATTTTTTTTTATATTTATTATTAATTATATATATTTATATTATTAATTATATATATTTATTATTAATATTATTAATTATTATATTATTATATATCATATATTTAAATTTATATACATTTAAATAATAAATAAATAATAATAAAATAAACAAACCAAATCCTGTTTATTATATTCATTCTAAAATTTTACTATAATTTAATTTGAATTTTATACGATCAAAATAGGATTTTAGAAATAGAGATAGGATTCTTTTTAGAAATAAGGAATAAAGAAATCATGGATAAATCCAAGCGACTCTTTCTTAAATCCAAGCGATCTTTTCGTAGGCGTTTGCCCCCGATCCAATCGGGGGATCGAATTGATTATAGAAACATGAGTTTAATTAGTCGATTTATTAGTGAACAAGGAAAAATATTATCTAGGCGAGTAAATAGATTGACCTTAAAACAACAACGATTAATTACTATTGCTATAAAACAAGCTCGTATTTTATCTTCGTTACCCTTTCTTAATAATGAGAAACAATTTGAAAGAAGCGAGTCGACCGCTAGAACTACTGCTCTTAGAACCAGAAATAAATAGGCTTACCCCTTCAATTGATTCAAAATTATCAAACGTAGACTGATGCTTTATTCAAAAAATCGGATAATCAAAAGAAAAAAAATAAATAAAAGAATCAAATCTGGTTGGGGAAGAAAAAGAAATCTTTTTTTTTATTGAGCGTCTTCGCTCATCTTGTTTTGATGACCTTATCAGAATCAGAATTTTTTATCATATTAATTTCTACTCTACCTTCCCCGGGTTCATTCTCGAGGGAACCCTATTTCATTTAAAGCATTTCGTTGGATTCCTTCCGATATCCTTATTTTATAATCTCGTTGGAAATCATATAAAGACAATTCTTATTTGAGATAGCTATTTGTGCAAGTATTTTACGATTCAGAAGCAACTGTTTCTTGTACAGATTGTGTATTAATCTACTATAACTATAGGATACCCCCATTCCGCGAATTACTGCATTTATTCGAGTAATCCACAAACGACGAAAATCTCTTTTTTTCCTATCTCTATCCCGATGAGCCGAAACCAAAGCTCTTATTCTTTGTTGAGTAATAGTTCGAGTAAGTCTTGAATGAGCCCCTCGAAAGCTTGATGCAAATAAACTAATTTTTGTTCGACGTCTCCGTTTAATTCTGGTCATTGAATAAAAGAAATTTTGATGAATAACTAATTCTTTCTTTCAGTTATTCTTTTCTAGTCTATTAATAACAAAACGGATTCTTCCAATGTATAAAATAAAAATTCCAATGGCTTTTGCTACTATAACCGTCCCGACCACGATTTTTCCTTTTTTCTAGGCATTTCGCCTTGAAATAAGAAATTGTATTGATACTAGGTATCAAAAAAAGCATATTAACTAAAATAAAGGAGTAAATAGAAATGGATAAATAAATAGTGGGTTCCATCGTTTCTATGGTTACTTCTTAAACGGTGAGGCCCTCTCTATACACCGGAGCCCATTCCTTCATTTAATTGGTAACTTGTACAGTTCACACTCTTCGGCTCTACTCATAAATTTTCCAGTAATAGATCTTTCACAACGAGATCTATCTTATACAGTAACGGTATGTAAGTATGAGGATTAATTGGGTAGCTGACCCTGTTAGTCCGTTCTTTGCAAGAGTCGAAGCATAATCTTTTTGCTTTTTAAATAGGATTTTCCCCGCTTAATGGATAAGCATTTGCTACCAATGGGGAATTTTTTCTCATCTTAAATCCCAAGATTGGATTTGCGCCAACGGAAACCATAAATTTCATACACAATAGAAGGATATGGTAGATCTATCTTTTTTAGATAGTGAACGGAAGAACCCCATTCTATTCACCGGTACTGATCGTTGATACTGAAAAAATTATTTCTTTTTTCTCAGCCCATGATCTGAACAAGTCGCACATACACCCTAGTACATGTTCCTCGGCGCTGAGGACATCCCCCAAGAGCAGGGGATTTCGTGACATTTCTAATTGGCTGTCTTGCATTTCTAATAAGTTGTTTAATAGTTGGCATACTGAATCATATACATAATAGACTGGTTTAGATCGATCCTAACCAGATGATTCTGAATTACTTCTTTTAATTCTATTTAAAAGATTAATAAAATATTAGCCCCTTAGGCTTAAGTTAAGAAGGAAAGGAATAAGAGGGATTAAATCAATCTTAATTAAATTGTGGATTGGTGTTAAATCGTTGCTGTTTGTTATGTAACCGCTACATGATCCACAATTCCATGAGCTTGGGCTTCTGTTGCTGACATAAAAACATCTCTTTCCATGTCTTCGGATACAACCCATAGGGGCTTGCCCGTTCTTTGTACATAAACCCTTGTGATGCTTTCGCGAAGTTTCAGTAGTTCTTCCGCTTCCAGGATAAATTCTCCCGTTTGTGCCTCATAAAAAGAACTAGCAGGTTGATGGATCATTACCCTGATGATATAACATAATAAAAGGTTCGTCTAACTCACATAATGAGGCGAGAAGAATAGCTAAAGAATAATAAGAAAAAGATAGAATTGAACAACCGTACAGGCATTTTTTGCGCATTGCATACGGCTTTACAATGGAATTCTCTTTTTTTTTTTTCTTTCATCGAAAAAAGAAAAAGAGAAAATATAGAGTCTATTAGACCCGGATCAATAAATAATCCAATTACCACCCTTCTTTTTTTTTTGGATTTGGATAAAGTTAAAAAATACTATGATGGCTCCGTTGCTTTATATATTTATTATTTATTTCGTCTGTGATTCAGCAATCCCAAAGTTTCTTTTTTTTTTTTTCAAAAAAAAGAAAGAAAAAATAGTCTTTTTTTTTCGTACTCTTTTATTTTTATATTTATAACATAAATATTGTTAATAGCCTCTGGTGTGAAAAGAAAAAAAGTTTGTGACGCTGAGATGGGCCCACGACAGCTAAGATAAAATTGGAAATCCCCTTTCTCTCATACTACTCTTTCGATACATAATCTAATAAATAAAAAAAAAAGAAATCAAAAAAATTTCATATCGAATTCGAAGTGCCATGCTATTATTACTTACTAATTCATATTTCATATGGCGAAGGCATAGTCTTCCTTTTTCTTTCCATCAAATAAAAAAAACTCATTGGCGCCGAGCGTGAGGGAATGCTAGACGTTTGGTAATTTCTCCTCCGGCCAGGAGAAAAGATCCCATTGAAGCGGCCAATCCCATGCATATTGTATGCACATCTGGTTGCACAAATTGCATAGTATCATAAATAGCTACTCCGGGTATTACCCATCCGCCAGGCGAGTTTATAAACAAAAACAGATCTTTGGTATCATTCTCTATACTGAGGTATACCATAAGACCAATAAGTTGATTCGAGATCTCGCTATCAACCTCTTGGCCTAAAAAAAGTAATCTTTCTCGATAAAGTCGGTTGATTAGGATAAAATTGTATCCCTTAGTAGCCGTACAGGCACCTTTTGATGCATACGGTTCAACAAAAATTGCGAAAAAAAAATCAATGTGTAGATTCCAGCCATCCTTCGTTTTTTCTAGTGGGCCTTTTCTAACTTCTAATTTCTCTAACTTATAATTTCTAATGAAGGGGCTTTTTCTTACATTTTTTAAATCAAATGAAATTCAAAATGAAATTAAAGAAAGATGAGTTTTGGCCCGTTTTCCTATAATATAGAAATATAGAAAAAATTCGCTAAACTTATCGCACAAACTTTTCATTGATCTATTTTTTTTTCATTGGAATTCAATCCAAATCACGATGTCATTTTCTTGTTCCTGAATGGGTTTCATAAATTTTTTATTCAATTTTTTTTTAGGTTTATGCTCTACTCCGAGGAAAAATCTGCCCGATTTTGATTTGCGCATATAGGACAAATGACCTAATACCACGTCTTTTTGCTATGATTTCATTTACTTTTTTATTTTAATTTAATTCCTTTTTCTTTCACGTTTTCCGCCAAATATTCAACGTATTTCTCATATTATTCGATTGATTAACAGTTTGAAATCGCTCTTATTTCTATTTATAATTTTCTAATTTCTAATTTTAAAATAAAAAAGATTTATGATTATGATATAGGTGGTAATCATAAATATATTACCAATTGGGTTTTTTCTAAACGGAGCCTGGATGCTTCATTTTATCGGTCCAACCAAGCCAACCATAAATCATTCTAATTGAAAATATTAATCTGGATACCCCCCCAAAAAAATGAAATGGATCTCTAATTGCACTTCATTAGACTTCACGCTACAAATTTTTGATAATTCAATCAATCTTTTTTTTGGCGAAACAGAGGATATCTCGATCGGGCGAGAGAACGGGGGAATCCCATATGACCCAATATATTTGACAAGTCGCACTATACGTCAACCCAAACTGCATCTTCCTCCCCGGGATTTCGAAAAGGAACTCTTGGAACACCAATAGGCATTAAAGGAAAGAAAAAGATTTAAATACTATATTTCACTTTGATGTGGAAGCGTAATAGTGGTCTTAATAATATTGGCCTTTATCATATTTTATACATAGATAGAATAAGGCCATAAAATAAAGAAAGACAGAATGAATGAAAGAGAATTCTTACCAATAGGCCCTTTGAATGATGAACAAAACAAATAGGGATGCGTTCATTCATAAAAAATAGGATCAACCCCCATTGCGTATTGATACTTATCGGGTATAAAAAATAGGATCAACCCCCATTGCGTATTGATACTTATCGGGTATAGAATAGATCTGCTTCTCTTTTTTCTTCTGAGCCGAATTCTTCCCTTATTACTAATGGAATAGAACAAATATTAATCCTTTCTCCGAAAGAATCACCGAAAAGGGGAGGTATTCCAATGCAATAAAGTTACATAGTGTCTATTTTTCGTTGATAAAGGGGTATTTCCATGGGTTTGCCTTGGTATCGTGTTCATACTGTCGTATTGAATGATCCCGGTCGCTTGCTTTCTGTTCATATAATGCATACGGCTCTGGTTGCTGGTTGGGCCGGTTCAATGGCTCTATATGAATTAGCCGTTTTTGACCCCTCCGATCCCGTTCTTGATCCAATGTGGAGACAAGGTATGTTCGTTATACCCTTCATGACTCGTTTAGGAATAACCAATTCATGGGGCGGTTGGAGTATTACAGGGGGAACTATAACAAATCCGGGTATTTGGAGTTACGAAGGTGTGGCCGGAGCACATATTGTGTTTTCTGGCTTGTGCTTCTTGGCAGCTATCTGGCATTGGGTATATTGGGATCTAGAAATTTTTTGTGATGAGCGCACAGGAAAACCTTCTTTGGATTTGCCCAAGATTTTTGGAATTCATTTATTTCTCTCAGGAGTGGCTTGCTTTGGCTTTGGCGCATTTCATGTAACAGGATTGTATGGTCCTGGAATATGGGTGTCCGACCCTTATGGACTAACTGGCAAGGTACAACCTGTAAATCCGGCGTGGGGCGTGGAAGGTTTTGATCCTTTTGTTCCGGGAGGAATAGCCTCTCATCATATTGCAGCGGGGACATTGGGCATATTAGCGGGCTTATTCCATCTTAGTGTCCGTCCGCCCCAACGTTTATATAAAGGATTACGTATGGGAAATATTGAAACCGTCCTTTCCAGTAGTATAGCTGCTGTCTTTTTTGCAGCTTTTGTTGTTGCCGGAACTATGTGGTATGGTTCAGCAACTACTCCCATCGAATTATTTGGTCCTACTCGTTATCAATGGGATCAAGGATACTTCCAGCAAGAAATATATCGAAGGGTTAGTGCTGGGTTAGCCGAAAATCAAAGTTTATCAGAAGCTTGGTCTAAAATTCCTGAAAAATTAGCTTTTTATGATTACATTGGCAATAATCCGGCAAAAGGAGGATTATTCAGAGCGGGTTCAATGGACAACGGGGATGGAATAGCTGTTGGGTGGTTAGGACACCCTATCTTTAGAGATAAAGAAGGGCGTGAACTTTTTGTACGCCGTATGCCTACTTTTTTTGAAACATTTCCGGTTGTTTTGGTAGACGGAGACGGAATTGTTAGAGCGGATGTCCCTTTTAGAAGGGCAGAATCAAAGTATAGTGTCGAACAGGTAGGTGTAACTGTTGAGTTCTATGGCGGCGAACTCAATGGGGTGAGTTATAGTGATCCTGCTACTGTGAAAAAATATGCTAGACGTGCTCAATTGGGTGAAATTTTTGAATTAGATCGTGCTACTTTGAAATCCGATGGTGTTTTTCGTAGCAGTCCGAGGGGTTGGTTTACTTTTGGGCATGCTTCGTTTGCTTTGCTTTTCTTTTTCGGACACATTTGGCATGGTGCTAGAACCCTGTTCAGAGATGTTTTTGCCGGTATTGATCCGGATTTGGATGCTCAAGTGGAATTTGGAGCATTCCAAAAACTTGGAGATCCAACTACAAGAAGACAAGTAGTCTGATGCAAGATTGCTTTCTTATTTTTCGCTTCTATTTTCTATTTGTGATTTGACATAGGCTGCTGGAAAAATCTTGATTAAAATCGCTGCCTTTTCCTTTTCTTTGATTCTTGTTCTTTCTTTATTTTAGTCGGGAGATGATTCCAAATAAACAGGTACGGAAGCTATAATTGTAAACCACGATCGAATTTATGGAAGCATTGGTTTATACATTCCTCTTAGTATCTACTCTAGGGATAATTTTTTTCGCTATCTTTTTTCGAGAACCGCCTAAAGTTCCAACTAAAAAATGAAATGATTTTTCATTATCTCAATTGAAGTAACGAGCCTCCCAATATTGGGAGGCTCATTACTTCAATCAGTCCCCGTGTTCTTCGAATGGATCTCTTAATTGTTGAGAGGGTTGCCCAAAGGCAGTATATAAGGCATACCCAGTAAAACTTACAAGTAAACCAGATATAGAGATGGCGACTAAGGTTGCTGTTTCCATTATTATATAATTTCAAGATCACAATGGATCTATGATAAGATCGTTTATTTACAGCGGAATGATATACAAAGTCAACAGATCTCACTGAATACAAAATAAGATTTATGGCTACACAAACCGGTGAGGGTAGTTCTAGATCTGGTCCAAGACGAACTGTTGTGGGGGATTTTTTGAAACCATTGAATTCAGAATATGGTAAGGTAGCCCCTGGATGGGGAACGACTCCTTTGATGGGTGTCGCAATGGCTTTATTTGCGATATTCTTATCTATTATTTTGGAGATTTATAATTCTTCCGTTTTACTGGATGGAATTTCACTGAATTAGATTCACAAGAACCACGAAGCCTCGCTTTTCAATACAAAAAGTGAAACTTTTTGTTCGCGGATTTTTTTAGCCCATTCTATTTCGGTAGTTCGACCGCGAAATTTATTTGTTTCTGTATTTCCGGAATATGAGTGTGTGACTTGTTATAATTGATCCTATTGATAGTACAGAAAATGGGTCTGTCATCTTGATCGAGATAGTTTTATCCCGTCGGATAGTCATTCTAGTATCTGGAGCACGGAATATATGAAATGGATCACAAAGTATTTAGACTATGATTCATACTTAATATTCAAACCTCGCGGCCGGACTCAAAAAAAATTCAAAGAAAAGAAAGGGGTGTATTATTTATAAATCGAAAGATTTTTTATTCTTTCAAACTCCCATTTAGTTTATACTTTTTTTGATCAAAGGACAAACCTTTCTTTTCTTTGTATTTTTATTTATTCTATATCATTGAATAAGCGATGATCCATTGGTTCTTACTCAAAGAATCTTTGGACTTAGTTTGAAGGTTTTATTGAATCATCGCGGTTCTGGTATGAATCTGAAGTTTCAATTGATTCATAGGGTCTTAACAAGAGAATTCCTAGCAAAAATAAAGAAAACAAGAATAAAGCCACATTCCATAAAATAACAAATCAAAGCAAAGTAAGTAGGTAAATAGAAGATTCAAGAGGCCTGTAACGCTCAACATAAAGACGAATGCGCCGACTTGATTTTTTGGCATTATAATTACAACTACAAAAAAGAGCTTTCGGATTTTTACTCTTTTGTGTCTTCAGATAAAATTGAATGAAAAGATTAAGAAGTTTCAAACTTTCTATTGCATATCCGTCTCAGCTATTACTTGTATTACTTGGGTGTTTTTGTTTGAGCTGTACGAGATGAAATTCTCATATACGGTTCTCAGGGGGGGAGTCCTCTTGGTTTACCTATCTCAATAAAGTCTATGATTGGTTCGAAGAACGCCTCGAGATTCAGGCGATTGCAGATGATATAACTAGTAAATATGTTCCTCCTCATGTTAACATATTTTATTGTCTAGGAGGAATTACGCTGACTTGTTTTTTGGTACAAGTAGCTACAGGATTTGCTATGACTTTTTACTATCGTCCAACTGTTACCGAGGCTTTTGCTTCTGTTCAATACATAATGACTGAAGCTAACTTTGGTTGGTTAATCCGATCAGTTCATCGATGGTCGGCAAGTATGATGGTCTTAATGATGATCCTACACGTATTTCGTGTCTATCTCACTGGTGGTTTTAAAAAACCTCGCGAATTAACTTGGGTTACAGGCGTGGTTCTGGCTGTGTTGACCGCATCTTTTGGCGTAACAGGTTATTCCTTACCTCGGGACCAAATTGGTTATTGGGCAGTCAAAATCGTAACAGGCGTTCCGGAAGCTATTCCGGTAATAGGGTCGCCTTTGGTAGAGTTATTGCGTGGAAGTGCTAGTGTGGGACAATCCACCTTGACCCGTTTTTATAGTTTACACACTTTTGTATTACCTCTTCTTACTGCTGTATTTATGTTAATGCATTTCCTAATGATACGTAAGCAAGGCATTTCTGGTCCTTTATAGAGAATATAGACCATAGCGATATTGTAACCAATAATTTCTCTTATTACTTGGGGGAGGAACAATAGTATTTCATTGCTACAAATATGGATTATTGAAAAAAAAATAAGACATGTATTTGGATATTTCCTTTCAACTCCACAATATTCTATTATTTATTTGATATGACATGAATAGTTGAAGGGAATTTCCCGAAGAGAAAATGGATTATGGGAGTGTGTGACTTGAACTATTGATTGGGCCGTGCAGAAATATGCCTTTATCTGCTACATTGGAATTCACAACCAAATGTGTCTTTGTTCCAACCACCGTGTAAGCCCCATACAAAGGATAGGCTGGTTCGCTTAAAGAGAATCTTTCTATGATCAGACCTGACGATGTTGTGTATAAACAGGGCTCCGTAAGATCCAGTAGAATAAGTGATTTGGCATAACCCAAATTAGATTTTAGTTATTTTTTTTTTACTTTCTTATCTTAATAGTATGAAAATGCATTCATTTCTTCTGCATCGACCCGATTTTATTATACTATCGGAGTGAAACAAGGGATCTAAAGAAGAGCAAAGGCTAGACTATATTAGTAACAAGTAAATCCTTTGTATGTAAAAAATCTCGATATATTTTTTGGATAAAGGCGAATTGCAAGGCCTAAGACGACCCAGAAAGCACTTGATCGCGATCAACTTTGTACGCCTACTTGGGTATTGAGCATTTACCTGTAAAAATGGAATTCCTTGGAATGTATAGCTGCAACTTCGTAAAATGGAATCGGGTAACTTTTTTCTTACATAGGGAATCATTCATATGATATTATGGGGATAACATATAGATTTATTTTATAGGTATCCATTTGTATCCATTTTATTCGATTGACTTTTGCTTGAGCCGGATGATGAAAAATTATCATGTCCGGTTCCTTCGGGGGATGGATCTAGAAAAATTCACCTATCCTAATAACAAAAAAACCTGACTTGAACGATCCTGTATTAAGAGCTAAATTAGCTAAAGGTATGGGTCATAATTATTATGGGGAACCCGCATGGCCCAATGATCTTTTATATATTTTTCCAGTAGTAATTCTCGGTACTATTGCTTGTAACGTGGGCTTAGCGGTTCTAGAACCTTCAATGATTGGTGAACCCGCGGATCCATTTGCAACTCCTTTGGAAATATTACCTGAATGGTATTTCTTTCCTGTATTTCAAATACTTCGTACAGTACCTAACAAGTTATTGGGTGTTCTTTTAATGGTTTCAGTACCCGCGGGATTATTAACAGTACCTTTTTTGGAAAATGTTAATAAATTCCAAAATCCATTTCGTCGTCCAGTAGCGACAACCGTTTTTTTGATTGGTACTGCAGTAGCCCTTTGGTTGGGTATTGGAGCAACATTACCGATTGATAAATCCCTAACTTTAGGTCTTTTTTAAATTGATTCAATTAAAAAAAAAAATATCATGATGTGCGTATCTAGGGAGTAGTCACTTCAAAGCCAAAGTGAATTCTCCCTAGATACATTTATTCAATTCTGGTCCGAATCTATGGATTGTGCTGAAGGTTCAAAATCCATTTTCGTTTTTTTTTTTTACTTTAGCTTTAGAAAAAAAATGAAATAAATCCAATGGACTAAATGTGGATTAAATGGATTAATGGATTCAAAATTTTGGTAAATAAATTTCGAAATGCTTTTCTACTTTTTTTCTAGAATGCCCAATATTTGTTTTACATCTTCTATACCAAAGTGTTCAATTTTCATAAGGTCCTCTCGACTGTTATTCAAAAGGTCCAATAATGTATGTATATTGGACTTTTTGAGACAATTATAGATCCTGGGGGGCAGTTCTGATTGGTCAATAAAAATAAATTTCAATGCTATTTCTTTTTTCTTTTTTCTTAGTTTAGCTAATCTATCATGAAACGGAAAAAAAGGTAAAGTAACGTTGTGTTGATTGTTTTCTAAATGTAAGTTTTCTTCTTCCGCATGTAGAAAAGGAATAAATAAATCAATCAAATTGCGAGAGGCTTCATGAAGTGCTTCTTTCGGAGTTAAACTTCCATTTGTCCATATTTCTAGAAAAAGTATCTCCTGTTTTTCATTATCATTCCCATAACAATGAATACTATGATTCGCATTTCGAACAGGCATGAATACAGCATCTATAGGATAACTTCCGTCGTGAAAGTTCTTTGGCGTTTTTATACCGTATCCTCTATTTCTCTCGATTTGTAATCCAATACACAAATCAATTGGTTCGGTTAGGCTGGCTATATGCTGTGTATTATCAACGATTTCCACAGAAGGTGGTAAGATGATGTCTTGAGCAGTTACATATCCGGGACCTTTGGCACAAATAAAGGCGTTACGAGTTCCATACAAATTACCTCTCAATACAATTTCTTTCAAATTCATTAAAATTTCATGTACTGATTCTTGAATACCTACTATGGTAGAATATTCGTGTGGTATTTTCTCAGATTTTGCACGTGTAATGCATGTTCCTTCTATTTCTCCAAGTAAAGCTCTTCGCATCGCAATGCCTATTGTGTCGGCTTGGCCTTTCATAAGTGGAGACAGAATAAAGCGCCCATAATAAAGACGCTTACTATCTGTTCTTGATTCAACACACTTCCACTGTAGTGTCCGAGTAGAGACTTTTACTTTCTCTCGAACCATATAATATTATTTGATCAGATCATTGAATCATTTATTTCTCTTGAAATCTCTTTAGTGTTTATTTCTACACACGTCTTTTTTTAGGGGGTCTACAGCCGTTATGTGGCATAGGGGTTACATCCCGTACGAAACTTAATAGTATACCACTTCTACGAATAGCTCGTAATGCTGCATCTCTTCCGAGACCAGGACCCTTTATCATAACTTCTGCTCGTTGCATACCTTGCTCTACTACTGCTCGAATAGCATTTCCCGCTGCGGTTTGAGCAGCAAAAGGGGTCCCCCTTCTTGTACCCTTGAATCCACAAGTACCGGCGGAGGACCAAGAAATTACCCGACCCCGTACATCTGTAACAGTAACAATGGTATTGTTGAAACTTGCTTGAACATGAATAACTCCTTTTGGTATTCTACGTGCACTTTTCCGTGCACTACTGCGCCCACTCCTACGTGAACCAACTTTTGGTATAGGTTTTGCCATATTTTATCCTTTCATAAAGATAAGTCAGAGATATATGGATATATCCATTTCATGTCAAAACAGATCTTCTATTTTTTTTTATTTGTTTATCGCTTTCTTTAAGATTAGTTTCTTTTCTTTAAGGAGTTCTTTTTAGAATAGAAAGATTATCCTTGTCTTTGTTTATGTCTCGGGTTAAAACAAATTACGATAATTCGTCCCCTCCTACGGATTAGTCGACATTTTTCACAAATTTTACGAACGGAAGCCCTTATTTTCATAGTTGTTATTCCTTAAATTTTTCCGAATCCACTTATTGGAAGAAAATAAGTTTCTTGAAATTTTTGAACCTTGAATTGGATCCCCCCGAAAGGAATCTTGAAGTTGAAAAAACTACCTAATCGTTCGAATCCTTGTTGCGGAGTCTATAAGTTATACGCCCCCTGGGTGAATCATAAGCACTTACTTCACTTTTGTTGACTCTATCCCACGTTGGTATACGTATCAAACTCTCCTGAAACATAACCTAAAATCAGATCTTCATTATCTAAAGGAATCCGGAGTGGGAGTGATTCACTAATTAAACCTCCATGAATCCATTTTTTGTTCTTTTATTCCAGGTAAAATTTCCTTAACGTATCAACTACGGGAGGGCAGGAGGAGTTCTATTAGAGAACCCGTGCTTTTTTCTTTTTTTTTTTCACAAATGGAAAGTTTCGGATACAATTCGTATATCGGCCACATTACCATATATAACACAAAATTTCTCCACCGATTCCTTCTAGTCGAGCCTCCCGGTCTGTCATTATACCCCGAGAAGTAGAAAGAATTACAATCCCCATCCCGCCTAAAATTCTAGGAATTTGTTGATAGTTAGAATAGATTCGTAGACCTGGTCGACTGATCCGTCGTAAATTTAAAATAGTTCTATGTGGTCCTTTCCTATTCCTTCTATGTCGTAGGGTTAAAACCAAAAAATATTTGTTGCGTTCCCGATGTTTCCTTACGTTATCGATAAAACCTTCTCGTAAAAGTATTTTTACAATGTTTTCAGTGATGTTAGTAGATCCTATTCGAATCGTTCCTTTTCTATTCATGTCAGCATTTCGTATAGAGGTTATTATGTCAGCAATAGTGTCCTTACCCATTGTAAACTAAAATTATTGTTGCTCCCGAATTTTGATATAACCAACGTGTTCTTTTTTTTTTTTACTTAGTAAAGGTATATACGTGAGACACAATCTACTAATTAATCTATGTCATTTAAATACTCTAATTTAAATACTATAACTATATTGGGGTCTCGTCTTATAATACCTCAGGAGCTAATGAAACTATTTTAGTGAAATTTAACTGTCTCAATTCCCGGGCGATCGCACCAAAAATTCGAGTTCCTTTTGGATTTCCTTCTTGATCAATGACAACTGCAGCATTGTCATCATATCGTATTATCATTCCGTTGTCACGTTTGAGTTCTTTACAAGTACGTACAATTACAGCTCTGATCACTTCTGATCTTTCTAGAGGTGTATTTGGTACTGCTTCCTTGATCACAGCAACAATAACGTCACCAATATGAGCATATCGGCGATTACTAGCTCCTATGACTCGAATACACATCAATTCTCGGGCCCCGCTGTTATCTGCTACATTCAAATGGGTCTGAGGTTGAATCATTTTTTAAATCTCTTCTTTCAATGTAACAAAGGACGAAGAAAAAAAGAAATATTGTTTGTCAAAAAAAAGGAAACCTGCAATTTTTTTTTTTTATTCCCAAGACAAGACTTCTTTCCTTTGGTTCTATATTCCTATCCTGAAATAATGAATTGAGTTTTTATAGGCATTTTGGACGCCGCTATTGAAATAGCCTTTCTGGCTATATTTTCGGCTACGCCGCTCATTTCATAAAGTATTCTGCCTGGTTTAACGACAGCTACCCAATACTCGGGAGATCCTTTCCCCGAACCCATACGTGTTTCTGTAGGTCTTACCGTAACTGGTTTATCTGGAAATATACGTACCCATATTTTTCCACCACGGCGTACATTTCGTGTCATTGCGCGGCGCCCCGCTTCTATTTGTCTAGATGTAATCCAAGCGGGTTCAAGTGCTTGAAGAGCATATCTACCGAAACAAATGCGATTACCTCGATAAGATATTCCTTTCATTCTTCCTCTATGTTGTTTACGAAATCTGGTTCTTTTGGGGTTATAGTTGATGGTTGTTTATGAATTCCATCTCTACTACAGAACTGGACATGAGAGTTTCTTCTCATCCAGCTCCTCGCGAAAAAAAAAATGACTAAAAAAATATTTTATTCTTAAGATATACAGGTAGTTAATGAATAATAGATTGAATCTTGGGATTCTTTGCTTTGAGATTTTATCCGATCTATTAGAAATTTGTATATCTTGTTTGTATATATATTGGATATATATATAAGGAATTAAACGGGGATTCTATTTCTAGATAATGTCTTATCTTGGTTTTGTTATAATGTTATAACGAATCTTTATTTTGTTTTGTTTTTTATCATATTCATATCAGATTCTGATCGACAAAAATTTAACAATCAAATAAAATGAAAATAAAATTTTCGCGGGCGAATATTTACTCTTTCAATATCTAGTTCAGTTGTCGGGTTAACTCATGACCTATCAGAATCAGAATAAAAAGAAATGAAGTGGTCTCTGGTTTGTTCCGCCATCCTACCCGATAAATCATTAGGATTCGTTTTCAATAGAATCCTCTGCATTCACGGGTTCCATCGTCCCCATCGCTTCTCGATTAATGCTTAGGTCTGAATTCTCCAATGGAGCCTTAATAAAATATTTAAATTTAATAAAAATGAAATAAAATTAATAAAAATGAAATAAAATATTTAAATTTAATAAAAATGAAATAAAATTTGGTCTTGAGTCAACCTTCTCAGTCTTTATTGACTTAAGTTAAGGCTCTTGATTTTTTCTTCAATGAACGGATATTCATCTAATTATTGATGAATCTCTATTGATGCTCTATTACATTGCTCTTTATGAGATGCTTCACAGACCTTACATATTGGAATCATATATCATTTCATTGCTATTTCTTTTTCTCTCTTTCTCTCATCCTTCTATTTATCCACATACTTTTTATTTTGCTTCAGAATTTATATATATTCATAATCAGATTATCAGATTGGTTTTTTCTTTTACTTAATGCAAAAAAAATTCAGTTGCTATAATGATATGACCAATATATCATATCTTGACTGATTCTTTGGATCCAGATAATCCGAAGCGATGAGTTGG